TGAATATTAAGTAATAATAGCATGGCACTTTGAATTCGATATAAGAAATTTTGTTTTCAAAACATTAGATTATGTATCGAGAGAGTAATATGAGAAAAAGGTATTTCCTATTTTATTATCGGAAGTCCAGTTCAGCGTCACAAACTTTTTTCACACCAGAGGTCTCTTAACAATATTTAGAGTATAGAGCGAAAAAAACAAGATTCTTTTTTCCTTAGTTTATTTGATCAAACAAAAAAGCAACTTTGGGATTGCTGAATGACAGACAAATCACAGACAAAAAAAAATAGAATAAATATATAAAGCAACGGAACCACCATAGTATTTTTGAATTCCTCCGAAAGGAAGGGTGGTAAGTTGATCATTTACCGATCGGGGTCTGATCGATCCTGAGGGTAAGGGTCAATTTTACTGTAGAGCCGTATGCAATGCATAATGCCCGTACGGTTGTTCGATTCTATCTTCTTTTTCTTGTTATTCTTTTATCTTTTCTTTCTTTTATCTTCCCCTCATCATGCGAAATAGAGAAACCTTTTATTATCTTATAGCATCAGGGTAATGATTCATCAACCTGCTGGTTCTTTTTCTGAAGTAGCAACGGGAGAATTCGTCCTGGAAGTGGGAGAACTGCTGAAAATACGTGAAACCCTGACAAGGGTTTATGTACAAAGAACGGGCAAACCCTTTTGGGTTGTATCCGAAGACATGGAAAGAGATGCTTTTATGTCAGCCACGGAGGCCCGAGCTTATGGAATTGTTGATCTTGTAGCGGTTGAGCCTGAATTTCGCGTCAATTCGTGATTTAAAATTAACCTTGCCGAGTTTAATATTCTACGACTTTTATTTACTATTCTATTGAATTGAATAAAAGTAATTCAAATCATCCGGTTAGGATCGATCTAAACCAGCCCATTATGTATATGATTCAACATGCCAACGATTAAACAACTTATTAGAAATACAAGACAGCCAATTAGAAATGTCACAAAATCCCCCGCGCTTCGGGGATGCCCTCAGCGTCGAGGAACATGTACTAGGGTGTATGTGCGACTCGTTCAGATCATGAACTAGAACAAAGGAAAGAGAACAATGTTCGAATATCAATGATCAAATAGGATAGAATGGAAAAACGAACTAGATAAAAATAAGAAAATGGATCATATCCCTTTTATTGTGTATAAAATTTATGGTTTCTATTAGTGTAAAACCACTCACCTCAATTCAAGATGAGAAGCAATTCTCCATTGGTAGCAAATGGTTATCCATTAAGCGGAGGAAATCTTAGTTAACATAGACCCAAACGGACTAACAGGGTCAGCTACGCAGCCAACTTTCAGAATTAAATACCGTTACTGTATAGGTAGAGCTCGTTGTGAAAGCCCTATTACTGGATAATTCATAGGTAGAGCCGAAGAATGTGAACTATACAAGTTAGCAACAACATTGATTAAATGAAGTAAAGGCTCCGGTGTATAGAAAAGACCTCACCGTTTAAGAAGTAACCATAGAAACGATGGAATCCACGATTTGTTTATAATTGCTATATTTTTTTTATACCCAGTATAGTACAATTTCGTATTTCGAGGCCTAGAAAAATAAAAAATCGTGGTTGGGAAGGTTATAGTAGCCAACGCCATTGGAATTTTTAGTTTATACATTGGAAAAATCCGTTTTGTTATTAATATACTAGGAAAGGGGCAAAAGAATAACTGAAAGAAAGGAAATCTATTAGTTATTCGTTAAAGTTTCATTTATTCAATGACCAGAATTAGACGGGGCTATATCGCTCGGAGACGTAGAACAAAAATTCGTTTATTTGCATCAAGCTTTCGGGGGGCTCATTCAAGACTTACTCGAACTATTACTCAACAAAAAATAAGAGCTTTGGTTTCGGCTCATCGGGATAGGGATAGGCAAAAAAGAAATTTTCGTCGTTTGTGGATCACTCGAATAAATGCAGCAATTCGCGAAAGGGGGGTATGCTATAGTTATAGTAGATTAATAAATGATCTGTACAAAAGACAGTTGCTTCTTAATCGTAAAATACTTGCACAAATAGCTATATCAAATAGGAATTGTCTTTATATGATTTCCAATGAGATCATAAACGAAGTAAGTCGCAAGGAATCCACCGGTTAAACGGAGTTGCCCGGAGAATGAACTCCGGGAAGGTCGACTAAATAAAAATGAATAGAATATTATAAAATATGAGAAAGTAGTCAAAATAAATATGAATCAACACGTTCCATAAAAAATTTCTTCTTCTCAGATTAGTATTTTTTTTTCTTACGACACGGGAATTCAATCCGGAGTCTTGGCTTTTTCCAACAAAAAAAATCCGCGTTTGAGCTCGGATGGGTATTTGAATTCAAGTGAAGAAAGAGTAAACCTATCTTTTTCTGGCTCTAAGACTAGGAGTTCTAGTGGTCGACTCGTTTCTTTCAAATTGTTTCTCATTATTAAGAAAAGGTAACAAAGATAAAATACGAGCTTGTTTTAT